ATATATAAGAAATATCAAGGAGGTTTGTCAACGTGATTGGAAAGATCTAATCATAAGGATATTGGTACATTGTATTTTATGTTCGGTTTGTGATCAGGTATGGTAGGTACTGCTTTGTCATTAATTATTCGTTTAGAGTTAGCTAAACCAGGTTTATTGTTGGCTAATGGACAATTATATAATTCAATTATTACGGCTCATGCTATTTTAATAATTTTTTTTATAGTTATGCCTACAATAATCGGTGGGTTTGGTAATTGAATGGTTCCATTAATATTGGGTGCACCAGATATAAGTTTTCCTCGTTTAAATAATTTAAGGTTTTGATTGTTACCTACAGCTATGTTTTTAATTTTGGATTCTGCTTTTGTAGATATGGGTTCAGGTACTAGTTGAACTATTTACCCACCACTTAGGACGTTAGGACATCCTGGTAGAAGTGTTGATTTAGCAATTTTTAGTTTGCATTGTGCAGGGTTGAGGTCTATTTTAGGTGGTATTAATTTTATGTGTACTACTAAAAATTTGCGAAGTAGATCTATTTCTTTAGAGCACATAAGGTTATTTGTTTGAACTGTATTTGTTACTGTGTTTTTGTTAGTTTTATCATTGCCTGTATTGGCTGGTGCTATTACTATGTTGTTAACTGACCGTAATTTAAATACTTCGTTTTTTGATCCTAGAACTGGGGGTAATCCCTTAATTTATCAGCATTTATTTTGATTTTTTGGTCACCCAGAGGTTTATATTTTAATTTTACCAGGATTTGGTATTATTAGTCAATCAACTTTATATTTAACTGGTAAAAAAGAAGTGTTTGGTTCTTTGGGTATAGTTTATGCTATTTTAAGGATTGGATTAATTGGGTGTGTTGTTTGAGCTCATCATATGTATACTGTAGGTATGGATTTAGATTCTCGTGCTTATTTTACTGCAGCAACTATGGTTATTGCTGTTCCAACTGGTGTAAAGGTTTTTAGATGATTAGCTACATTGTTTGGTATGAAAATAATTTTTAATCCTTTGTTGTTGTGAGTTTTGGGTTTTATTTTTTTGTTTACTATTGGTGGTTTAACGGGAGTAGTACTTTCTAATTCCAGTTTAGATATTATTTTACATGATACATATTATGTAGTAAGTCATTTTCATTATGTTTTAAGTTTGGGTGCTGTATTTGGAATTTTTACGGGAATTACGTTGTGGTGAAGTTTTATAACAGGTTTGGTTTATGATAAGTTAATAATAACTGCTGTATTTTGTTTAATGTTTTTTGGTGTAAACTTAACGTTTTTTCCTTTACATTTTGCAGGTTTACATGGTTTTCCTCGTAAATATTTGGATTACCCGGATGTTTATTCAGTTTGGAATGTTATAGCATCATATGGTTCTATGGTAAGTGTATTTGCATTGTTTTTGTTTTTATATGTTTTGTTGGAGTCTTTTTTTAGTTATCGCACGGTGTTAAATGAAAATTTTATTAATAGTAGGCCAGAATATAGTATAAGTAGTTATGTTTTTGGACATAGTTATCAATCGGAAATTTATTTTAGGTGTTCTGTTATAAAATTATAAAAATAAAAAGAATTCTTAGTATAATTTTTAGTATTTTTAATTGCAAATTAAAAGGTTAAGAGTTTTAATAAGATAGGATAATTAAGTCTGTTAGGTTCATACCCTGGGGGTGGTTTCTCTTATTAAAAGTTTTAGTATAAATTAAAGTATAATTTATTGTCAATAAATAGGTTATAAACTTTATTTAAAGTTCTTTAGTATAATTTTAGTATGTTTGATTTCCAATCAAATGGTTTTAAGAATTAATAGGTAATTATTTTCAAGGATATAATTTAAATTTTTGTAATAGTATATTTGCTAGTTATATAGATTGATTTCACAGATTTAATTGTAGTTTGTTGTTGGGGGTTTTAGTTTTTGTGGTATTGTTATTTATTTATTTAATAATAAATAATTTTTATTTTAAAAGGAAAAAAATTGAATATCAGTTTGGTGAGTTATTGTGTAGAATTTTTCCTACGCTTGTTTTGTTAATACAAATAATTCCGTCTTTAAGTTTATTGTATTATTATGGATTAATAAATTTGGACAGTAATTTAACGGTTAAGGTAACGGGACATCAGTGATATTGAAGTTATGAATTTAGTGATATTCCTGGTTTGGAGTTTGATTCGTATATAAAATCTTTAGATCAATTAAATTTAGGAGAGCCACGTTTGTTAGAGGTTGACAATCGTTGTGTAGTTCCCTGTGATACTAATATTCGTTTTTGTATTACTTCAGCGGATGTAATTCATTCTTGGGCACTTCCAACTATATCAATTAAATTAGATGCTATAAGTGGTATTCTTTCTACATTGTGTTATAGTTTTCCTACAGTTGGTGTGTTTTATGGACAATGTTCAGAGATTTGTGGAGCTAATCATAGTTTTATACCTATTGCTTTAGAGGTTACGTTATTAGATAATTTTAAAAGTTGATGTTATTTAAATATAGATTAAAAGCTTTTTAGTTTATATTAAAATTTTTGTTTGTGGTACAAAAGAATTAGGAGCTATAATTGTTAATTTTTATAATTATTGGTATTGCATATCATTTAAAGAAAATTTTATTGTAATAAAAAATAGAATTAAAAGGTAGAAAAATTTATTATTTTTATTGTTTCATAATAAAAATTATAATTTTTAGGTTTGATAAGTCGACTTTTAGGATATCTGTTTTTTTTAGTTGGTTAGAAATTTATTATTTTAATTAATTTTTTTATAAAAAGTAAGAGTTGAAGTATCTTTTATGTTAGTTTTATAACTGTTTATAAATGTATAAATTTTTAGTTTAATTTATTAAAAGTAATAAGTTTTTATTACATTTTTTGTTTTAAAATTAGTAGTATTTTTAAAATTGAATTTTTATTATTAAATTAATTAAAAAACTCAAAAGCTGATCAAATGTTTTTTAAAGACTTAGACTTTTAAATAAAGTTTGCTTCTGCCCAGTGATTAATATTAAATGGCAGTCTTAGCGTGAGGACATTAAGGTAGCAAAATAATTTGTGCTTTTATTGAGTTCCAGTATGAATGAAGTTATTGGTTGGTTAATTTTTTAATTTTTAAATGAACTTTTAATTAACTATAAAAAATTGTTGTTATAATAGTACAAAGATAAGTCTTCGGAAATTCTTTTTTGAGGTAAATATTTGTTTATCTTAAAAATTTTCTAGGGCAGAATTTTATATAATTATAAATATCTATTAATAATTTTAAGAATTACTCCGGAGTTAACAGAAAATCATATCTAATCTAGTTCTTATAGTAAGATAAGTTTTACATCGATGTTGTATTTAAGTTTATTAAAAAAGGAGAAGATTTAATTTTTAAGACTGTTCTTCTTTTAATTAATTTAACGTGATATTAGTTTAATTCATTGCGAGATAGAATTGTTTATCTTGTTTATTATTTTTGTTAAGTTTTAATAGTACGAAAGGAAAATTAAAAAAAGTTTTAAACTTTAAAAGTGTTAGCTTAATATTTAATTTGTTGTTTGTGGTTTTATTTGCTTTGTTTTTATTATTGTTGTTGTATGTATTAAATTTTGCTATAAGTGTTAAAAAAATAGATCTTTTAAAGGTTAATGCATTTGAAAGAGGATTTTTAAGTGTTGGTAAAATTCAAAATTCTTTTAGAATTCATTTTTTTATTATGATATTAATGTTTGTAATTTTTGATTTAGAAATTGTAATATTTTTGGGGTTGTTAATTTCTGATGTTAGTTCTATTATTAGATTTTTATTGTTAATGTTATTTATTTTTGGTGGTTTTTATATGGAATGATGATATGGAAAATTAATTTGAGTAATTTAAATTAATTGTTTTAAAGATTTAGGGATAAAATTTTTTATTTTTAATATGCTTATTAATAAAAGTAAATAATTTTAGTAAGATTAATATCTTGGTTTTTTTGATGTCTTTGGGTTTCGTAATATTGTTATTAATAATTTTGTTTGTCCCATTTATAAAGTTGGGTTTATATATTTTAGAATGAGATTTTTTATCATTAAAATTTAATTTTTATTTTAATAGTATTTTGTTTTCTTTAGTATTGGGGTTAGTTACTTTAAGGGTTGTAATTTTTAGTACTTATTATTTACATGGTGAAATTAATTTTAATTATTATTATTTTGTTTTATTGATTTTTGTAGGTAGAATGTTTATGTTAAATTATAGCAGTAGTGTGTTTACTATATTATTAAGTTGAGATTTGTTAGGTATTTCAAGTTTTTTTTTGGTATTATTTTATAATAATTGAGATAGAAATTCGGGTGCAATAAATACTGCTTTAACAAATCGTATTGGTGATTTTTTTATTTTTAGTTTTTTTAGAGGAGTGGTTTTTTATGGTTATTATTTTTTTAGTTTTGAATTAATATGTAGTTTTATGGTTTTATTGTTATTATTAACATCGTTTACTAAAAGGGCTCAGTTTCCTTTTAGAAGTTGGTTACCTAAAGCTATAAGTGCCCCCACACCTATTAGTTCTTTGGTACATAGAAGGACGTTGGTTACAGCTGGTTTAATTTTATTAATAAATTTTAGTAAGTTAATACTTAATGGTAGTGTTATAATAGTAGTATTATTAATTGGATTATTTACTATGTTTTTTTCGAGAGTAGCTGCTTTAGTTGAGGAAGATATAAAAAAGGTAGTTGCATTAAGGACTTTGTCACAAATAGGTTTTTCTATAACTACTTTGGGTTTTGGAATAAGATTTATTTCATTTATTCATTTAGTTAGGCATGCATTATTTAAAAGGTGTTTATTTATACAAATTGGTTATATTATTCATTGTAATTTTGGTCAACAAGATGGCCGTGGTTATGGTAATAATGGCAATTTACCTATATTTATACAGTTGCAATTATTAGTAACACTTTTTTGTCTTTGTGGTTTAGTATTTTCTAGTGGTATAGTAAGTAAGGATATTATTTTGGAAATATTTTTTATAAATAATTATTATACTTTTTTAAGATTAATATTTTTTGTGGCCATTTTTTTGACTTTTGGTTATAGTTATCGTTTATGAAAAGGTTTTTTTTTAAGATTTAGTAAAGTTATTAGGGTTTATAGTAGGACTTTGATTATAAATTTTTTAAGGTTAGGGTTGGTAGTTTTTTCAATTTTTTTTATTTGATGATTAAATTATAATATAATAGTGGTACCTGCTTTATTTTTATATATTGATTTTTATGCACCTTTATTATATCTGGTAATAATTATTATATTAATTTATTTTAGTTTTAAATTATTATTTAAAGAATTGGCTTATAAGTTTTTAGTGGATTATTTAGCAAAAAATATAATTTATAAAGTTAAAAATTTTAAATTTATAGATAATAATTTAAATAAATTTGGTTATATAGGGTTTAATTTGTTTGGTAGTTTAGGAGTTTTATTTACAGGTTATATAAGATCGTTTAAATATAATAATCTAATTATTTTAGTGTTTTTTTTATTTATTTTTTTATGGGACTTTAATTTAAGTTTAAAATATATGATTTGCATTCATAAAATTTAAGTTCTATAATATATTATATAAATATGATATTATATTATTTATAATATAATATATTTTAAAAAAATGTAAAACAAAAGTTTTACATGTTATAATATTAAAAATTAAAATTAATAAATAAAAGAATGCGTAAATATAAAAAAAACGATGGGAAGTTTTTTTGTTATAAAGAGCATAGTTTGTTAATTTTAATTTTTAATAATTTCTATATAAAAAAATTTTTCATATATATATATATATTATATGTTTTTTTTCAGTATGTAGTTTATAATAAAATATAATATTTGGGTTATTAAGAATTTATTACTGAGAACTTTTAGTTTAATTTAGAATTTTTCACTTACAATGAAAAGGTTAAAAGTTTTATTTTTAGGTTTTTTTTAGGTGTTTCTCTGTTGGGTGGTGTAATAAGTTATATAAGAATGGACCCTATAAAAAGAAGTTTTTTTATAATTTTGAGTATGTTAATGTGTATACCAATATTATCATTTAGAGGTTATATTTGATTTTCTTATTTCGTTTGTTTATTGTTTTTGAGTGGGATCTTTGTAATTTTGGTTTATTTTTCTAGTTTGTCAAAAATTAATTTAGTTAAAAGTCATTTAGTAGTTTTAAGTTTAATTTTAAGTTTTTTAGTTTTAAGTGTATCTTATAATAATATTTTGTATAGTGTTAGTTTAAGTGTTTTTTATTACAGAATTTTTTGGTTGGTAATTGTATATATTTTAATAATTTTATTAATTTTTATAAATTTTACTAGATTTTTTTTAAATTTTTCTGGAGCTTTGCGTAAAGTTTAAAAATTATTTTTTTATTTTTAAGATTATTTATATTGTTTTTTAAATGACATCGTTTTATTTTTATTTTAATTGCTTTAGAATTTATAATAATAAGTTTGTTTATTAAATTTATAGGTTTGTTAACAGAAATAATGTTTTTTTATTTTATGTGTTTTTCTGTTATTTCTAGAATTTTAGGTATGGTAGTAATAGTGGGAGGTATAAAATTTTATGGTAGGGATCAATGTATTTTTTAGATAGATTTAAGTTAAGTTTAAACTATTAATTTTCAAAATTAAAAATTTGTAATCTATATAATTGAGGCTTTAGTATAATTTAGTATAATTTATTTTCAATAAATAGGTAAAAGTCTTATGAAGGTTGCTTTTATAGATTTAAAATTTGATTATGATTTGTAAATAATTAAAATGATATTATTTAAATTTAATTTATTTTGTGGGCAATATAGTTTTACCCCGGCAATGTGTTATTTGTATAATACTTGTTCCAGAATAATCGGCTAGGCTTGTAAAAATTTACACTTTATTTTGTTTTAATTATAATTTTTTTTTTATATTTTTAATAATTTTAGGTTAAATTTTAATTATTGTAAGTAAATAATTATAATTTTAAGGTTTGGTTTTTTTTTTATATTTTTAATAATTTTAGGTTAAATTTTAATTATTGTAAGTAAATAATTATAATTTTAAGGTTTGGTAAACGAATTAGATTAGTACCTAATTAGTCAAAAGTTAAAAGAGCAGAAGTAAGGTAATGTTTAAACTGAAAGAATATTGGCAGATTTTCTAAATTATCTTTGGAGGTTGAGTAATAATTGAGAACCCTCATTAACTACTTTAAAATTTAGTCTCATGTATGATCGTTTATTTTATACTTGAGGTATATAATAAAAAATTATTATTTATTAAAATAGATATATATTTGGTTTATGTAAGAGTTTAATTTGACCTACAATAAATTATGTTTGTGGATTTATAATTTAGTGTTATAATTAAAATGTAAAAGACAGTAAAAAAATTTTAATATTTTTTTGAAGATTATTTAGATGTGGTACAAATCATCCATCAATTGCCCGAAGGGGAGTAAGTTGTAGTAAAGTAGATTTAGGGGAACCTGAATCTAGTAATTAAACTATAAATGTTTTGTTTTGAAAACAAAAATTAAGAATTTAATTCTTGTAGTTTTAAGAGTTAGTTTAAGTTTAGAATTGTTGACTGTTAATCAAAAGGTTTTTCTCTTAATAGTTTAAACTTAAGAATTTAGTTTAATTTAAAAATATTAGATTGTAAATCTAAAGTTGTTTAATTCTTGATTATTTTAAATTTTTTAATAATTATTTTAATGATGGTATTTATTTTACAGGCTATTGCTTTTATTACTTTATATGAACGTCATTTATTGGGTAGAAGCCAAAATCGTTTGGGTCCCACAAAAATGAGTTTTATGGGTGTATTGCAGGCTTTGTGGGATGGTGTTAAATTGTTAAAAAAAGAACAGATATTACCATTAAATTCTTCTAATTTATCTTTTTTGTTAGTGCCTGGCGTTTCTTTTGTTGTAATGTATTTAGAGTGATATGTATTACCATATTTTTTTGATTTTTTAAGTTTTGAATATTCTTTGTTATTTTTTTTGTGTTTAATCGGATTTTCTGTTTACACTACTTTAATTAGGGGTATTGTTAGTAAATCTAAATATGGCATTGTAGGTGCTTTGCGTGCAAGAAGACAGAGTATTTCCTATGAAATTGCATTTTCTTTATACTTATTGGCTATTATAATTCATTATAGAATATTTTCTTTTGTTAGGGAAATAATATTAAGTTTGGTTATTATTTATTTACCATTTTTAGTTATAATTATTGCTGAGTTAAATCGTGCTCCCTTTGATTTTGCTGAGGGGGAAAGAGAATTGGTCAGAGGTTTTAATGTAGAATACTCTAGAATTGCATTTGTTTTATTATTTTTAAGTGAGTATGGAAGTTTAATTTTTTTTAGTGTAATAAGATCTATGTTGTTTTTTAAGTTTTCTATGGTAGTTAGGTTGTTAGTTTTTTCTACTATTATTTTTATTCGTAGTTCATATCCACGTTTTCGTTATGATATAATAATAATAATGTTTTGATTTAAATTTTTACCAATTTCACTTATTTATTTATTTTATTTTTATGTGTTGTTTATTTAAATTAATCAAGTATTTTTTTTAGATATTTTTATATTTATGTTTTTTTTACAATATATGCTTTATTTTAAAGAAGGTATATTAAATGTTTTAGTAAAAAAGTTTTTTTATAGTTTAATTGGTGTTTTTAGTTTTACTAAAGTGTTACCTATAAGATCTGTTATTTCTTTTTTTACGTTTATTGTTTTATTAATTTGTTGTTTTGGGGGTTATTTTACTTATTCATTTACTCCCTGTGGTATGGTTGAATTTACTTTTGTCTATGCTATGGTTGCATGATTGAGAACGTTATTAACATTTATTTCTAGAGAAAAATTTTCTGTTTATATAAGAAAAGGTGGGGATACCTATTTAAAAACTTTTAGTATATTGTTGGTTGAAATTGTTAGTGAATTTTCTCGTCCTTTAGCTTTAACTGTTCGTTTGACGGTTAATATTATGGTCGGTCATTTAGTTAGCATAATGTTATATATGGGTATTGAAAATTATTTAGGTGAAAAGTATTTATGAATTAGTATTTTTGCTATTATAATGGAATGTTTTGTGTTTTTTATTCAAAGTTATATTTTTTCTCGTTTAATTTATTTATATTTAAATGAGTAAGTTTTGAGATGTTAACTTAAGTTTAAAGTGTCAAATTTTTAATTTGAAAATGAATAATTCACATCTTATAAATTTAGTTAATATAGCATAAGAAGTGCATTTGTTTTAAGTGCAAAAGATATAAGTTAACTAATGAGTTTTATACAAGTCTTCTAAATTTGTTATAGGTTTTACCTGCTCATTTTTGTATATTTTTATAATAATTTTTGTAATTTTTTTAAGTTTATTAAGTGTGTTAGTTAATAATATTTTGGTATGGTGAAGGATTTTTTTGTTAATGACTTTGGTTTTTGTGGCATTAAATAAAAGGGTAAATAGTTATAGTAGTTTATTTAATTATTTTGTAATACAAGAAAGTTTAGGTTTATTATTTTTAATGTTTTCTTTTGGTTATTTTCAATTGTTAATTGTAATATTTAAGATTGGTATAGCACCATTTCATTTTTGAATTTTTAGTGTTACTAACAGGGTAGTGGGTTTTAATTTAATGTGATTTTTGACTTTTCAAAAATTACCATTTTTGTTAATTTTTTTGCAAATAATAGTTGGTAAATTAATTTTTTTATTAATAGTTGGTTTATTGTTTTGTATATTTCAAATATTATTAATAAAAACTTATAAGAATTTATTAATTTTATCTTCTACGGAATCTTTTAATTGAATTACTTTGGGATTTTTAATGTCTTTTTTAAATATTTTGTTTATTTTTGTGTATTATTTTGTTTTGATAGTTATGGTAATTCCTAAATTTGAGTTTTTTAATATTGGTAATTTTGTAGGTTGGGAGACTATATTAGTTTTTATAAATTTACCTTTTAGTGTAAATTTTTTTGTAAAAATTTTTTCTTTAAGTGAAATTCTTAAGGTTCAGAGAATAGGTTTTTTATTTTTATTATTCTTAATATTTTTTTCTTCTTTGTCGTTGGGTTTTTGAATGGTTAATTTAAGTACAAAATTTTCCGAGGTATTTAAGTACAGTAAAAGTTTATTTATATTTTTTATTCCTATAACATTAATAATTTTAATTTAATTATTTCATTAGTAAAAGTTATTATATTATCTTGATGAGGTAAAGTTCCTTTGGATGAAATAAAATGTTAAATAGATATTACTATGTTTGATTACGGTTCAAAAAGAATAAACATTTTTTTTGTTTTTGTAATTTAGTTTAGATAGAATATTTATTTTTGGTGTAAAAGGGTTTAATTACAATTATAATATTAATTTCATTAGTTTAATTCAAAATATAACTCTGAAGAAGTTAAGATTTATGAGATAATTAAAAGTAAAAATAATCTTTATAATTTTGTTAATTCTATGGTTGTAACGTTACCAACTAGTAAAAATTTAACTATCAATTGAAATTATGGAAGTATGTTGGGTATAGTTTTGATTTTTCAAATTTTAACAGGTACATTTTTGGCTTTTTATTATACACCAGATGGGGTTATGGCTTTCGGTACTGTTCAATATATTATGTATGAGGTTAATTATGGGTGAATTTTTCGTATTTTTCATTCTAATGGTGCTAGATTATTTTTTATTTTTTTATATTTGCATATTTTTAAGGCGTTATTTATAATAAGTTATCGTTTAAAGAAGACGTGAATGTCTGGTTTAACTATTTATTTATTAGTTATAATAGAAGCATTTATGGGTTATGTTTTAGTCTGAGCACAAATAAGGTTTTGAGCTGCTGTGGTTATTACTAGGTTATTAAGTGTTATTCCCATTTGAGGACCATCTATTGTAACTTGAATCTGAAGTGGATTTGGTGTTACTAGTGCTACTTTAAAATTTTTTTTTGTTTTACATTTTTTGTTACCTTGAGGTTTGTTAGTGTTAGTTTTAGCTCATTTACTTTTTTTACATAGTACAGGAAGCACTTCAAGTTTGTATTGTCATGGTGATTATGATAAAATTTGTTTTGGTCCTGAATATTGAAATAAGGATAGTTTTAATATTATTTTTTGGTTATTTTTTGTAATTTTTTCATTATTTTATCCCTATAATTTAGGAGATCCTGAAATGTATATTGAGGCTGATCCTATAATAAGGCCTGTTCATATTGTGCCGGAGTGATATTTTTTATTTGCATATGCAATTTTGCGTGCTATTCCTAATAAGGTGTTGGGTGTAGTGGCTCTTTTAATAAGTATTGTTTTATTTTATTTTTTTGTTTTTATTAATAATTATACTTCTTGTTTAGTAAAATTAAATAAGTTTTTGGTGTCTACTTTTATTATTTCAGCAGTGGTTTTAAGGTGATTAGGACAATGTTTGGTAGAAGAACCATTTACTATGTTAAGACCGTTATTTTCTTTTATTTATTTTGTTTTAATTGTTTTATTAATATTAATATATAATTTTTCTAAATTATTATTTATCTAACATAAATAGTATATAAAATATATTAGATTTAGATTCTAAAGAATTAATTATGTTATTTATCATAATTTTCATATTTTAAGATTATCTAGTTATGCATATTATATATTTTTTGCTTCTTTAGGTTTAACTAGTTCTTTTGTTATTTTTTTTAAATATGGTTTGTGGTTACCTTTGCTTTTTAGTTTAGGTGTAGTATTGTTAATTTCGTTTGCTTGGGGTAAAGATATTTCAATAGAGGGTTTAAGAGGTTATCATAATTTTTTTGTTATAGATGGATTTAAATTTGGTGTAGTTTTATTTATTTTTAGTGAGTTTATGTTTTTTTTTAGTATTTTTTGGACATTTTTTGATGCCGCGTTAGTGCCTGTACATGAATTGGGTGAAAGTTGATCTCCTATAGGTATACACTTAGTTAACCCGTTTGGTGTTCCTTTATTAAATACGATTATTTTATTGAGTAGAGGTGTTTCAGTTACTTGAGCACACCATAGTTTGTTAAGAAATAAAAGTTGTACAAATAGAATGTTTTTAACTTGTGTTTTGGCTGTTTGATTTACGTGTATTCAGTTAATAGAATATAAAGAGGCTAGTTTTTCTATTTCTGATGGGATTTTTGGTAGAATTTTTTATCTTTCAACGGGTTTTCATGGAATTCATGTTTTATGTGGAGGTTTATTTTTGGGTTTTAATTTACTTCGTTTAATTAAGTCACACTTTAATTATAATCATCATTTAGGGTTGGAATTTGCTATTTTGTATTGGCATTTTGTTGATGTGGTGTGATTATTTTTATTTGTATTTGTTTATTGGTGATCTTATTGCTAAGTTAGTTTATGTAAGAATTTGTAACTTGTAATTACAGGGAAATTAATTAGCATTGTTAGAATTTTTGTTTTTAAGTTTAATAATGTTTTTTAAACCAGTAATATTTTTTTTGTTTATTATTTTGTTTAGTTTTGTGTTGTTTAAGAATATCTCATGGGCAGGTTTATTTTTTATTGTGGATTCTAATGTTTTTGTTTTATTAATTTTTATAATAATTTTTATTTATGGTATAGTATTAATTAGTGAAAAAAATTTTAATTTGTTAATTTTAAGTGCTATTTTAATTATTATTTGTTATATATTTTTTATTTCCAGTAATATATTAATATTATATATATATTTTGAATTGTCTTTATTTCCTATTTTAATTATAATTTTAGGTTATGGTTCACAAATTGAAAAGGTAAACTCAGGTTATTATTTGTTGTTTTATGCAGCTGTTTGTACTTTTCCTTTTTTATTTGTTTACTATAAAAGTATATTTTTATTTACTATTTGTTATTTTGATTTTGTAATAACTTGAGAATTATTTTTTGTTTTAACTCTTAGTTTCATAATAAAATTTCCTGTTTATTTTTTACATTTGTGATTACCTAAAGCCCATGTTGAAGCACCCACTACTGCTAGGATATTATTGGCAGGTTTGTTATTAAAATTGGGGACTGCAGGTTATTTGCGAATTTTAGGATCTATAAATTTTGTTTATAATAATTTTTGGGTTATTATTTCATTGTTAGGTATAATTTTAGCGTCTTTTAGATGTGTTTTTCAAAGTGATGCGAAATCTTTGGCTGCATATTCTTCAGTTACGCATATAAGCTTTTTACTTTTATCATTAGTTTATATTATAATAAGAAGTAAGATTAGGGGTTTAATAATAATGTTGGCCCACGGTTATACATCTACTTTAATATTTTATATAATTGGTGAATTCTACCACACTTCTTCCACACGTATAATTTATTTTATAAATAGTTTTTTTGGTTCAAGAATATTTTTTGGAATTATGTTTTCTTTAGTGTTTTTATCTAACAGAGGTGTTCCCCCATCACTATCTTTTGTTTCAGAATTTATAATTGTTACAAACAGTATTTTAATTAGTAAGGTCTTTTTTTTTATAGTTTTTGTTTATTTTATAATTTCTTTTTATTATTCTTTGTTTTTAATTGTCACTTCAGTAATGGGTAAGGAATTTATTAATATTAATAATTTTAATATTGGAGTATCCATATCTACAGTTTTAATAGCTTTTAATGTGTTTTGGTTGTCTTTATTTTATTAAAGTTATATAAATATAATCCAAAATATAAATAAAGTATAATAGGGTTTATATTTTGGATTTTTTTTTAATTTTTATAAGAGTAAAATTTTTATTGTAAGAAAAATTCTCTTATATTAAT